GTCCTTATGACTACACCTACACATTCAACGATATAAATAATTCTTGAAAACAAGCGACAAGCCTATGTTCATGAAAGGGGAAAACTCCAATCTTAAGACGCAAACTCATCCTTTTTTTTAAAGTACCTTTCAAAAAACAAAGAGCAAAACAGATTCGAACTGCTTACTAAAAAATTAGAAATCTTTTTGCAACCTATTACTCTCTCAGACTTTTGAATGATTCGAACACCCTAAGTTAAAGACTTCAAATCCCAACTTTACCATTAAAGCCAGGATTAATATTTCCGTCTTTAGTTTGAAAAACTAACGTAATAGCTATACTATAAAAAATTTAATTTTGGCAAGAAAAATCTTTTTACCTTAAGTTTACAAAACTCATATTCTTTTTAAAATATCTAGCCCTAAAACCAACGCAATAAAAAATATTCTTCTCACTTAGAAGAAAAAAACACATAAGATAGTAGAAAAGTAAAATAAAAAACAGTTCTAAACCAAGTGACCTCAATAAAAGGGTACTCCACAGCTTTTGTAGCCATAAGACTTAAAAGAAAAAAATTAAAAACAAATATTCAGAAAAAAAATTGGCTAAATAAATTAAACTGTGCACCCTTTAACTTTGTCTTTGGAAAAAAAGGGAGAGTATATAAAACTAAAACAGAGAGCAATAAAAGGACTACACCACCCAACTTATCTGGAATACCACGCAAAATAGAGTAAGCAAATAAAAAATACCACTCAGGCTGGATGTGAGCTGGGGTTTTTATCCTATCGGCCGGAATAAAATTTTCAGGATCAGAGAAAAAATCGGGAGAAAAAAAAACCACAACACACAAGAAAAAAATTATTAATAGGAACCCCAGTAAATCTTTAGAAGTAAAATAAGGCCTAAAAGGAGAACAACTTCCCCCTCTTCTAACCCCAAGAGGATTAGACGACCCTGTTTTATGAAGACAGGCTATATGAACTAAAAACAATCCTCCTAAACCAAAAGGACCTAAAAAATGAAAAACAAAAAAACGTTTTAATGTAGGATCTCTTACACTTATACCACCCCAAATATACTCTATAATAACCCTTCCCACCACAGGAAAAGCCCTAAACAAATTTGTAATAACGGTTGCGGCCCAATAAGATATTTGTCCCCAAGGTAGAACATACCCGGTAAAAGCAATAGCCATTAATAAAAGAAACATATGAATACCTCTATTTCAAACGCCCCGCAAAGAAAAAGACTGATAATACAACCCCCGACCTATATGAATAAAAATACAAAAAAAAAATATTGAGGCCCCGTTGGCATGAAAACTTCGTAATAACCATCCCCCTGGAACCTCCCGCATAATCATAATTACAGAATAGAAAGCTTTATCGATTTCAGGAGTATAATGTAAAGCAAGAAATAACCCAGTAAAAATTTGAATTCCTAAACAACCCCCAAGAAGAGAACCAAAATTTCAAAAATATCTAATATTATTTGGCACCGGTAAATCATAAAGTGCATCTGAACAAGACTTTAAAATTCTATTTACCTTTCGGAAAGAATAAGTTTTATTTTTTAAACTCAAACTAATGACCTAATAAGGACCTTTTTCTTGGAAGGAAAATATACTAGTATACTACCATTAATAACCCCCAAACCCCAGAGAAACCAAAAAAAAAACTCTTAAAAAAACCCCTAACCAAGTAGAATGAGTGATAAAAAATTTTGGCCTTTGTATTAAAAAAAAGCTAGAACCAAGGCCAACCCCTAAAGAAATTACCACCCTCAAGTAGTAATATAATCTAATTATAGAACTAAAGATTAAGAAAAATACCCCAATAGGAAACCTTTTAAAACATAATAAAATAACTAGAATCTTTGGGATAGAACCTAAAAAAGGAGGAACACCAGCCAATGAAATAAAATCAAGAAAAACCGGGAATAAGGTTTTTGATTTAATTTTTTTAGAAATATCAAGATATCTATAAATATTGAGATTAAATAATTTTAAAATTAACAACCCTAAAACCACCCTATAGACTATAAAATACACAGCAACCCCAGAAAGACTAACTATTCTTAATAACACTACCCAGGAAGTATGAATTAAAGAAGAGTAAGCCAATAAAACTCGAAAATGAAGAACACCCAACCCCCCTAGAGCCCCAATTAACCCTGTGATACAAACTACTACTTCTACAAATAAAATAAAAACTCTACCAAGTCCACACCCCCTAAGAAACCAGAGAGGAGATAGTTTTTGCCACAACCTAATCACATAACACCCAAACCAAGAACTTAAAGATAAAACTGCCGGAACCCAAAAATGAAAAGGAAAAAGCCCTAATTTTAAAATTAGACCAAGTAAAATTCAGTAGATAGAATAGCCTGTCCCCCCTTCTATAATAATAAACCCAATAAATAAAACACCTGAACCAACACTTTGAAATACAAAATATTTTATACACCCTTCATTCTCATATCTAGAATCGCCTGCCAACAATCTTACAACTCCTAAAAAACCACATTCTAAACCTACTCAAACGCCTAATAACCCTCCACTTATGATAACCAAAATAAGACCTAGAAGCATAAAAAAAAAAAAAAAAATAGAAGACGGATTAAACCGATAAAAACTTAACAAAGGCTAGTAAAGGAATTACCCCTTTTTAAAAGATATTTAAATCTAAGTGCACCATAACCACTGACTTACCAAAACAGTAAAGAATCTTATTGAAAAACCCCTTTGAGCATCAAAAACCCAAGTGCCCTAACACTGCTCTACTAAAAAGAACACTACAAATTTAAAACTGAAAAAGAATTGCCCTTATAAAAAGAAACGCCTCGAGCAGCCCCAACCAATAGAGAGAGCCCAACGACAGCCTCACAAACACCAAAACACAAATATGTTACAAGTAAATAAACCCTAACTCTATTACCAGTAGAACTTAAAACAAAAACAGAAATCATAAAAACTACAATAACTAAGGCCTCTAAATAAACTAAAACAGAAAAAAAATCTGTCGCCTTTCTTAGCAGGCACAACATTAAAACCACAAGAAAAAAAAAACAAACTAATAACCCCACAGAAATTTTTTAAAAAACTAAGATTTTTTTACAGGGGCGATAAGAGCCCCACAGTGCTTTGAGCAAATATTTACACAAACAACAATAGTTAAAAACAAGTATAAACTTAAAATAACGCACAAAATCAACCAGGTCCCCCCCCCAATAAACCTTTCAACTCTTGCAAGAAATGAGGGTACAACCTTAATATTAAACAAGAAAAACCCAAATATAACCACAAGTAAATGCAAAAGCGTTACTTTTCTAGACTTCCGCTTAGGTAGTCCCCTGCTCCTAAAAGGAATAAGAGCTACGCAATAGCTAACTAATACTAAAAGACCTGATACCATACACATAAACAAACAGAACCCAACTATAAAAGAAAACCCTATTCTAATAATAAAAGCTGAAGAAACACTAAGAAAAAAAAGTCCCCTAAGTAGAATTAGTGAAGTACCCCTAAAAAACAAGAAATTTCACGCCACTAAGGAAAAAATAAATAATCTTCTCAAAAGAGAAGGTTGAGAAACAACATCTTAAGAATGACAATCCTATATTAAAATTAACTTCATCTCCTTTAGTTACCAAAAAAAAAAGCAAAAAAAATAATAATAAAAATAAAAAACACTAAGCCCTTATCACTTTGAATTAAGCGAAAATACTTCTTACTATAAAGCAGAATAGAACCTATTAAAAATTTAAAAATATACGCATCAAACCACCCTTTTTCAATAATTACACTTATATCAACTATCCTCCCTAAACTAAGCTTTCTCACTGTTGGGCCCCTAATTAACGGTATAAATCACATTCAAGAAACAATTCAATGAAACCCCAAGGATCAATTAACCAAACCAAAATCCTCCTTTTTTTTTTTAAAAAACAAAAAGAGGGAAAAAACAAGACCCGAAAATACTATAAGAAGTGGTACAGACTTTATACAAGGAGGAATTTTAATAAAAACATTTAAAGTCAAAACCCTCTTTTGAAGAATAAAACCAGAAAAAATAGCACCAACTCCCAAAATAAAAAGGGAAGCCAATAAAAAAAAATTTCCATCAGAAGTACTCTCTAAGCTTAAAAACCTAAAAGAACTAAACAATATTAGTATAAGACGGCCAGAATAAAAAGAAGTTAATATAATAGTAAGCAATGTTACTACCTCAAAAAATAAACTCACCTCTCCCCGAAATATCCCCTCAATAATTAGATCTTTTGAATAAAACCCAGCTATAAACGGAATTCCTATAAGAGATAAACAACAAACTACAATTCATGAAGAGACAATAGGCATTTTATACCATAGACCACTAAAAAACCGAGCATCCTGAAGCCCACCGCCTATATAAATAACAGAACCAACACATAAAAATATTAAAGCCTTAAAAAAAGCATGAGTAATTAAGTGAAAAAAACAAATATTTTTAAAACCTAAAGCAAGAGCCAATATTATTATTCCTAGCTGCCTTAAGGTTGAAAAAGCAACAATCTTTTTAAAATCTACCTCAACAATAGCACTTACACCTGCCATCACCAAAGTTAGAACAGAAGTGGCCCCTAATAATAAAAATCAAACACCTTCAACCCTTCTAAAAAAACGAAACAAGACATAGACCCCTGCAGTCACCAAAGTAGAAGAATGAACCAATGCAGACACGGGAGTAGGAGCGGCTATAGCTGCCGGTAATCAAGCAGAAAAAGGAACCTGAGCCCTTTTAGTTATTCTAGCCAAAATCAATATTCTAATAAAATAAAATTCAAGAACCCTATTGTAATCAAAGAAATGCCACCTTATATTGCAGACTGAAACACCTAAAACAATTATAAAAAGAGCATCACCAATACGATTAGTCAAAGCAGTAATCATTCCAGCACCAAGAGACTCCCTATTTCTGTAATAAATGACAAGTAAAAAAGACACGACCCCAAGGCCATCTCACCCCACTATTATACCAAATAAACTAGGAATAAAAATCAAAAAATTTATAAATAAAATAAACATTAAAACCAAAAAACAAAAACGAGGAATAAAAGTCTCGTGATCCATATAAAAACAACAAAAAAGAATAACACTTATTGAAATAACTAGAACAGTCACCCTAAAAATAATAGAGCTCCAGTCAAAAACAAGAGGGATGCAACAAAGAAACCCCCTATCTCTAAAATCAAAATCAATAACCATCAGATTTGAACCTCTAATAAAAGAGGAAAAAAAAAATAATAACCAGCATATTACAAAGAAAAGCCCTAAAAAAGATCCAAGCCAAATCAACTTCCTCTCATCAATAGAAAACTTTATCACTAAGTCTGCGAAAGGCCGCCCCTTTCGATTAACAGTCGAATATTATTTTAAAACTAAGACTTATTGAAAAGGTAAACTACCACCTATTTGTTGTAAGCAAATAACACTTTTTATGCTATTTTCAGTCTTCTGGATGAATATAGAATTCATCTTTTGAACCTAAGCCAAACGCATTAATTTTTGCTAATCCAGATAAACTTATTTTAACAAAATAAGCAATAAAAGGCTAAAAGAGAAAAACTAATAGGAAGAATGCCCCGCCAACAAAAATCCATTAATAAATCATAACGAAAGCGGGGGAAAGACCCCCGTACTAAAATAATAAAAAAACAAAAGAAAATAGAAATTAATCTAATTAAAAAATCACTAATAATAGGAAATGAAAAATAATAATTTCTAAAAAACAATGCCCCAGTTAAAACACTGATAAAAAAAATCCTCCTATATTCTGCTAAAGCAATTATAGCAAAAGCCCCGCCCCCATACTCCACCCTGTACCCTGAAACAATTTCAGACTCTCCCTCAACAAAATCAAAAGGAGCCCGATTTGTCTCAGCCAAAGCAATAATAGATCATAAAACAAAAACTTCAAACATTAAAAAAAACCCACAAAATGACCAACTACGAACTTCTAAAAGATCAAAGCTCCCTACAAGAAAAAGAGGGCAAAATAAAACAGTCCTCATTGCCACTTCATAGGAAATAGTTTGGGCCACGCCCCGCATAGCCCCTAATAACCCATAACGTGAATTACACCTTCAGCCACACATAAAAACACCATACACTCCTAGACTTGAAACACACAAGAAATAAAGAAAACCAAACTCAAACCTCTCCGAAAATTGAAACCTTGGAAAAACCAATCAAAATAAACAAGAAACCCTAAAACAAAAAACAGGCCCCACTATAAATTTATGAAAACCAGTGAAATGGGGAAAAACTACTTCTTTTTTTAAAAGCTTAATACCATCTGCAACAGGCTGTGCAATACCCTTTAGCCCCACCTTATTTGGCCCCTGTCGCAATTGGACCATGCCTAGGCCCTTTCGCTCAGTTACAACTAAAAAAGCAGAACCTAAAATTATAATTAAAACAACTAAGACCGGTCTTAACAAAATATGTCTGAGAGATAAATAAATCTGTCTCTAGATTTTAAATCTAACGCATAAATCTCTGCCACTCATACCCCCCCCCAAATAAACCGGCTACTTTTATATGACCCCCCCCCTTTTTTTTTTATTTTTAGAAACCCTTTGAACAATCACTGTATATTTAGGTTAAAAGCCTAAAGCTTTAGAACTTAAGCTATCAAAGAAAAGAAAATGCCGGTGAAAAATCACATAAACACTACATCAAAGTGGCCCAATTATCTGGCACAACATAAAAACTAAAAACTTTTTACTTCCAGTCCAACCTTCCCTCATTATACTCGTGAAACAATGCCCCTCCTAAAAGAAAAAGAAAAATACTCAATCAAAACTTTATAAAATAAGAAAAAGAAAATACATAAAGACCTTTAGAAAACACAAAACAAAAAAACAAAATAATTTCTACGTCAACAACCATAAATAGTAAAGCTAAAATATAAAAACGTAAAGAAAAAGGTAATCAAGACCTCCTTAAACAATCAAACCCACACTCAAAAGATGTTTTTTTATCTCAATAATTAAAACCAGTCTTATCTCTTATAATAAACCAAATCCCTATAAAACCTGTTGGGACTAACAAACAAAAAAAAAACATAATTCAATAGGAAAATCTTGTTATCAAAAACTCAAAAAATGAATCGAACATTTTTTTAATAAGAACCATAATATAAAATAAATACCAATAAAATTCAAACAACATCAACAAAATGCCAATACCAAATAGCGGCAGTAACATTAAAATGATTGCTTCTCTTTCTAAAGTTACCAAGACTTAACCGATAACAGGCAACTGACAAAAAAACTACACCAATAAGAACATGAAGACCATGAAAACCTGTTATAATAAAAAAACAACTTCCGAACCCTGAATCAGCAAAGGTAAAATTTAACTCATAATACTCATAATACTGAATAAATAAAAAAAAAACACCTAGGATAATTGTAACAAAAAACCAAACGAGACCCTGCCTCTTATGATTAAAATAATCAGGAGAAATAATATAAGACTCACTAAATCCTTGAACATGTTTTTGAGCACAAGTCACAGTACCAGCAGAAGCCACTAAAAGTCCAGTATTTAAAAAAGGAACCCCTCAAGGATTAATAGCTTTAACACCTGAAGGAGGTCAACTATGGTTACAAGAAAGCTCCCCCACTTTTACATGGATTAATGCCCAAAAAAACCTAACAAAAAAAAAAACTTCTGATAAAATAAATAGTTTTATTCTAATGTAGTAATTTCGTAGAACCAAAGAAGTATGACGACCTAAATAAGAACCTTCGAAAACTACATCTCCCCATCAACACCCTAAAATGAAAACTAAAACACAAATACCAATACAAAAAAGAATACTTCTTCTAGTATGGCAAAACTTGATAAACCCTCCTAATAAGCTTATAGTGCAAAAAGAGGTTAAAATAGGTCAAATACTGTTCTCAACTAAGGGATAACCCGTTCGAGCAATAAAATTTTTCTAAAGTAAGGAAAAGAATCTTCCACCTCATGAGCCGAAATCAAGCATACAATTTATACTTTTACTCTAAAAAAAGAAATCTAAGCCCAAAAATGAGAAAGTTAAAATAATAATACATAATACACTCCTCATTATATACCGATCATTAAAACACCTTGATATATTAAGATCAAACCTAACATTGCCATGACTAATTATCCTATACATATAGAAACAATAACCACCAGTAATGAAACACATTAACCCTACTACAAAAAAAATATAATAAGAAATTATTTTAACCCTAGAAACAAGAATAAACTCACTAATAAAATTTAAAGAAATTGGAAAACCCATATTTAGCATAGAAAAACAAGCTAAAAAAAAAACAAAAGAAGGAGAAACAACTAACAACCCCTTATTAAGACCAACTCTTCGAGACCCACTAAACTCATATAACACTGCAACCAGACAAAAAAGCATAGGGGATGTTAAACCGTGGCAAAACATTATAGCTTGAGCCCCCGTTCACCCAGAACTAGAAAAACTAAAAATACCACACAGACAAAGACTTATATGTCCAATAGAAGAGTAAGCAACAAGAGCCTTTAAATCACCTTGACAAAAACACATGCAACTACATAAAATGCCACCCCACAACCTTCTAATTAAAATGAAACAAGTTAAAGGAACACTATGAGCACCAACTAACCATAAAACACGACACAACCCAAACCCCCCCAGCTTAAGTAATACTCCCGCCAACAACATAGACCCAGAAAGTGGAGCCTCAACATGGGCTTTTGGAAGTCACCTATGAAATAAAAACACAGGCAGTTTTACTAAAAAACCCAAAACTAAAAAAAACCAACCAAGATTAAAACTTTCAAAAAAACTAGAAGACCCTAAAAACTTTACTACTAAGAATCTATCACTCCCCACTGCTCTAGCTATCCATAATAATATAACTATTAAAGGCATAGAAGCACACCTTGTATATATTATTATATATACGCCAGCTTGGAGACGCTCAGGCTGATATCCCCAAGTAAGAATTAGCCATAAAGTAGGGATAAGTACAAGCTCAAAAAAGAAAAAAAAATATATTCAACTAGAGGATGAAAAAAAAAACATACACACACACACCACTATTAAAACCCTAACTTCGATGACACCTTTACCCCGAACGCTCCGAATATTAAAATCTTTGCCCCTACAAACAAGAGAGATAACCATTACCAATAGTGTTATAATAATTATTAGAATGCTAAGACCATCTAAAAAAAGCATTGAATGTACCAAACTATAAGAAAGAGGACGAATTGAGCTTTGAATAAAAAATAAAACCAAGGAAATAGCCCCCCTAAAAACTAGAAGAGAACCTATGTCTGCTAATATTAAGCTAACTACAGTAATTCCTACTATACTAAAAAGAAACATTTTTTAAAAAGAATAAAGACTACCCCCCCCTCTTCCTAACCCTCCCCACCAAAATGTAATAAACAGAAAATAAAAAAGGAAAAACACCCTAAGATATACTAAAAAACAAAAAAAAGAAAGAAATATTAAAAGCATAAGAGCATGGCCCTGTAGGCCACGTAAATATTTTTTATATTTAAGTATCTTAAAATTTTAACTTTATGCTCCTTAAAACACTTCAATAAAAAACAACTCAAAAAAGCCCCTAGAAACGAAAGATTTTACCTGTTAAGATGTAAACCTAAAAATAACAAAAGCATCTAAATATTTAAGCCCTATAAAACTTGAAGTATAGCCCCTGCAGAGCATGACCTAATAGGCCACATAAATATTTGAAGTACTTAAGTCTATTATTTAACCTAATGCCCTGACTTTAAAGACATAAAAAAATAAACTAACTCACATAGAAACAAAAACTACGACTACTTGAGCCAGCCCATTGGGCTTCTTGGACTCCCAAAGCCCAGATTTTTTCATAAACCACAGCCCATAAACTATTAAGATACAAAAATAGAATTAACATTATTTTTTTTTAAATAAAAAAATTTTTCAATCCCCCCCCCCTACGTATTAAAAATTTTTAAAGTTAAATATTTAATAAAAGCATCTTCGTCAACCACACCAACACTAATTGGCATAGCCCTGTGACCATACCCACAAAGCTCATAGCAATTTCCCCCCGCAAAACCGATAAGATAAGGCTCTAACTTAATATGATTTGTCCGCCCCGGCACAGCATCTATTTTTACACCTAAAGAAGGAACTCCTCAACTATGTATAACATCACCAGTAGAAATTCTTAGCTCAGTAGACTTGTTAACAGGAATATAAAAAACTGAATCCCTATCAATCCCCCCCGCCCTAAATGGGAGAAGGCCATCATGCTTTCGCTTGTATACATCAAATCCCACCGATTTTAATGAATAGTCAAACTTAGAAGAATTCAATCTAAGGGAACTGGAGAGAGAATCCCCTAATGCTCTATACCACTTAAAAAAACTCCCAAAAGAATTGCCCCCTTTAATAATATCTATTAAGGTATTATCAATAAAATATTCATAGTCCCAGTACCATTGACGGCCCACAACCTTTCCGTGATAATCACAGTCTGACCTTACTTCTATTGAATACAAATTCAACCAAGAATAATAAGCCAAGAAACAAAGAATCACTCCAGGAATAGAAGTTCAAAGAAACTCTAAGCGTTGATGTTTTGTAAGACCTTTTATAATATAACCCTCCCCGGCTTCCCGAAAAAGAAATACAACTAAAAAAATAACAACAATAGTTATAACACCGATAGCAACAACCAAAGTTATATCATGATAATTAACTAAATTTAAACAAGCTTTTCTTATTGGGTTAAGAAAGCCCAATTTTAACCTTTCAATCAAATAATAATAAATTAGAACTATAATCTAAGAAATTTTTAAAAAACTAAAAAACTTCGAAACGAGTAGCCAAACTAACCAAACTATACTTACCTTTTTCAAAAAATCTGATAAAGAACTGAAGCAATGTTTGAGAATTATTTTCTTACAACACCATCCTCCCCATAAAAAACAAGTAGTATACAAAAAATAAAAGTCTGAATAATTACTACAACGACCTCAACAAAAAACAAAAAAAAGAAAAAGAAACTTAAAAGAACGACCCTTAAAGTTCTCCCAACACTATTAAGACCAAATAAAATTAAACATCCACACAACTTACCCCCAACTAATGAAAGACCAACCTGACCAATAACAATATTAACTACCATTCGAACAGAAAGTGTTAGTGGACGAACAAAAATACTAACAACCTCACTAATTAAAAGAAGAATAGTGATAACTAAAGGGTGATCCCCCGAAAAAGACTCTCCAAACAAGTAATAAAAATTTTGAGGAAAAACGCAAACAGAGAAAACTACTCACAATGGAAAAGCAAGACAAAAAACAACAAAAAAATGAGAACTAAGCCTATATAAATAAGGGAAAGAACCTAGTAGATTAAAAATTAAAACAAGACAAACCAAAGTAAAAACAAAATGAACAGAACCCGAATACGTGTTTATTCGCTGAGTACGAACCAATCCCCTTACTTCAAATAAAATAAGACTAAACAAAACTTCTACCCGCCTAGTATTAACAAAACTTCTACATATTGAAGTAATAAAAATAGGAAATAACAAACTTCTTAACGCACAAAAAATTCCAAAAAAAAAAGTAGCGCTACCAGTTATAAAATCAAAATGCCTAAATAAACTAGACCCCATTACCTCCCCTTAAAATAAGGGGCATAGGGATAAGATAAAACTATAAAATTAAAAAACACAACGACAACTTTTTTTAAAAAAATTACACATAGTAATAAAATTTCAAAAGAAAAAGTAGATGTCTCGATAGAGTTCTATCCTTAGCGGTTTCAACACTATATTCTTTATAAACTATCAAAACAAATAATTAATTTAATTAGAACCCTATGCCCCCTAAAAAGGTAGGCTTAAAACCACCTTCTGGTAGCATTACTATGTTACGGCTTACCCAAATTTACCCCATTAAGAGGACATTCCAGGACACCGGGCGATTTGTACGCACCCCAAAAATCCTTATTCACAATTCCTTAATTAAAATTGTTACTAACAAGTACACCTTCTATATCGTGTTTCAACGCTTACTTCCGATACTGAATAATTGTAACTCAGCTAAGCCCAGTTTGAAACCTGCACGTTTACCTGAATTCAAATAAAAACTTAAAATGTTTATCCCTTACTATCAGCGACATTAATGAAAAGAATATTGACAACGGCGGTATACAAAGAAAAAAACAGGTAAAGTTTTCGAGGACCATCGAATTAACCGCCAAGTTCCCCTAAACGGATATAGGGCACCGCCAACTTCTATAGATTTTAAGCAACTTTTTAGCTCGTACTACCCGCATAAAATTAGTCAGCATTAGTAAGGGGGTATCTAATCCCCGTCCCAAAAACAGCCTTTTCAGACTTCAGAGTTAGAAACCAAAAAACTTCCCCCCTGTATTATTTCACCCAACCAGGGTAGGGAATCTCCTTCTAAAATTTCTCTTTTACTGCTACACGATGCACTTAACTCAAAGATAAAGTTTGACCGCAGGAGCTGGCACTTTATTTCCCCCTTTTTAAAATTTCACGAGGCTGAATCTATGGTAACATAATAGTACAAATTTACTCACTGAGTAAGAACAAGGTTGAACCTAAACTTAGAGACTCTCCCACTAACGAATAAAAATATTTAATTTTTTGAATATAAATTTTTGCTTAGTAATGGTATGTTAAACATAAAAACTTGAAGCACACTAGATCAATTTTGTACTTATATAATATAAATACAAAATTTTACTTAAGATTTATATTTAACCAGTAAAAGACTTAAAAGTTGCTAGATAAAACTTATATTTGTATAGTATAAAAAATCCTTCAGAAGCCTTTAAACCCAGCCCTAACCCCATTTAGTATCATGTGGAAACCTATGAACCATTAAGTTTGTGCTAAAAGCAAACACACAAGCCAACCCTTAATCTAAGTTAAAACATTGGCAAAAATAAAAAATGCCTCACAGGCTAAAGAGTCCTTTCGTACAAAAAAAACCAAAAAATAAAGATAGAAACCAACCTAGCTCACGCCGGTTTAAACTCAAATCATGTAAGATTTTAAAGGGCGAACAGACCTACAACCCAAGCACCTGCACCTGGGTAACACCTTAATTCAACATCGAGGTCGCAAACTTCTTTTTTGATAAGAACTCTCTAAAGAAATAACGCTGTTATCCCCGCGGTAGCTTTTCTACTTTCCCCAAGAGGAGGATTTTCAAAAAAAATAAAAGAGTCAAATCTTCTTTATGTTACCCCAACAAAACTTCAAGTAAAGCCTAAAAGACACCATATAATTAAGCTCGACGGGGTCTTCTCGTCTTTTAAAAACATCTAAGCTTTTTCACTAAAAAAGAAACTTCGATAATTGAGCACGAGACAGAAACTCTCTCGTCAAACCTTTCATACAATCCCCCAATCAAAGGGCAAATTATTACGCTACCTTAGTGCTACAAAGTAGCAGCCGTTAATCCCGTAAGACACCGGGCAGGCCCGACTTTTAATAATTTTAACACCTAAAAGCCATGTTTTTAATAAACAGGCGGAAAGTATATTTGCTGAATTCCTTGCACTCACCTAATAAAATAAACATAACTTTTTCTTTTGCGTCCTACACTCAAAAAAAGATAGCTTTACATCTACTAATAGTATACTAATCCCTTAAAAAGTTTTTTGTTGGGGAGAAGTACTAATACCAAATAAAAAAGAATAATCACTTTAGACAAAACTACTAAAAGAATAGAAATTCTAACTATACTTAATTATACAAATAAATCTCTCTTCTTTTAAGATTAACCCTAAAAAACTGAAACTTAGGGCTAGACTTGGCCCCTCTTTAGCCATAACCTAATTTCCTAAGACCATACTAAAATATGTTTCCCTCTCAACCAGCTATCGCCCCCCTCGACTAGAATTTCACCACTACTTCTCCCTATTAAGCGGGTATTCAACCACACCCCTATAAAAAAGTAAATCTCGGAGCTTCAGGATTCTTTATTTAAATAAAACTCTCTATACTCCATGATACAAAAAGTAAGAGAAATAAACTCTTCTATTATAGAAAGTGAAACTTCTTACCAGACAAAAATAATATAAAAAAATTAAAGAATCTTTCAAAATACCGACCGAAAAATGATTTTGTCAGTAAACCGAAAAAAGATTCTACACCCTATAAAAATTTACTCCGGACCACCCAGAGTAAACACCCCCCCCCTACCCTAAAAACATAAAATACCCAAGATAATAATTATAGAATAACACACCCTATAAAATACTTGACTTCCTGTCAAGCCCAACAGCCACTCTTAGTTAGTGCGAACCAATTTTAACCAATAACAGAGGAAACTAGCCAAAAAAAATAAGACCAAAAGGAAAAAAAAACGTACAACTTAAATAAGAACAGTTACTTAAAAGTCAACTCGCAAGGACCCGAGTTACCTCATCTCTACCACCACAATGTAACGTTTTTTTAAACTAGAGCCCCCCCCACCTAAGGCAGGGAAAATAAATTCCTCGACAAAATTGCAATTTGACATTTTTAGTAAACTACCCACCTGAAAGAAAAAAAACAGGAAGAAGATTATACACTATGGTCAGGTTATGAGCCTAAAAACTTAAATTAGTTTACCTTCCCTTCCCCCCCCCCCCAACAAAAACAACTTAATAAGAAAAATAATTTTCTCTTTTAATGTAAAAATATTTAAAAAGAAAATGACCTGTAAAACACCCTTAAAAACCGCGAAAATCACAACCACGTCAAAACAAAAATTATAGGAAATTATTAATAAATCTTTAAAAAGGGAATTAAACTAAAATAAAAAAAATATTAAAGTTAGGACGCCATGAAAAAGCTAAAACAATTTTTAAAAAATATTATTCTAAGAAAAACTTAAAAAAAATTAAAAAAAATCTTTAAAAGGTGGGACCTTTATTAAAACAGTAAAACAACTAGAAAAAACATAAAGGAAACCTAAGTACTCTTATAAAAACAAGGCCGAAAACTAAAACAAACTTAGAATAATAAAAAACAAAACATGTTTTTAAAATTAACCCCCTTTTTTCATACCGGAGAAGCCAATACTTTTACACGTTCTTTTCTCACCACGAAAAAACACGATTTCTCACGTCTTTAGACAGAAAATAGACTTTCTGTAAAAAAAACAAATAAGATTCCCCAAAAGAAAAATTTTATAAACTTAAAACTCCCCCCCCCCCTTTTTTTTTTTCTAAATCTTTCTAAAAGAACTAGAATGAAAGCAAAAAGAACTTTGCCTTCGGTTATGGAATCGAACGGGAAAACCCCGATGAGACCATTCAGGCTCTGTTTTAGGAACTAAAGGAGCCATTAAAGATCGCTGCTCAAGTAAAGACTCTCATAAAATTGTTAAAAAAAAAAACATCCTAAAAACAGAAACAGTTGAACCCCACCTAGAAATCAAATTAAAAAAAGAAAAACAATCGTGGTACTCAGGATAACGCCGAGGCATTCCCCTTAGCCCTAAAAAATGCTGAGGAAAAAAAGTAAGATTTACCCCTAAAAATATTGAAAAAAACTGCATTTTTCTTCATTCAGGATTAAGACCAACCCCTATTACTAGAGGGAACCAATAATGAAACCCAGCGAATATAGCAAAAACAGCACCCATTCTCAATACGTAATGAAAATGAGCAACTACATAATAAGTATCGTGTAATATCACATCTAAAGAAGCACTAGCTAAAACAATACCAGTTAGCCCCCCCAAAGTAAAAAAAACTAAAAACCCCACAGCCCAATAGACCATTGGTCACCTTCGGACCTCACCGCCCATAATAGTAGCTAGTCACCTAAATACCTTTACCCCTGTTGGAATAGCAATAATTATGGTAACTGCTCTGAAATAAGACCGCCTGTCAACATTAATTCCTATTGAAAATATATGATGCCCTCATACAATAAACCCTAATAAACCAATAGACTTTATAGCATAGATTATAGGAATTTTTCCAAAAAGCTTATCCTTTCCAACCCCGACTTTAACCACATGAGAAATTATACCGAACCCAGGTAGAATAAGAATATAAACTTCAGGGTGGCCAAAAAACCAAAACAAGTGAACAAATAAAATAGGATCACCCAGGCCTACCGGATCAAAAAAAGTTGTATTAAAATTACGATCTGTTAATAATATTGTTAAAGCCCCAGCAAGAACAGGCATAGCAACAATTAATAAAAATCTAGTAATAGCCACAGACCATACGAACATCTGCGTACGCAAAAAAGCTAAAGCACCAGGACGCATTCCTATTATTGTTGTAAGAAAATTTAGAGAAGCCATGATGGAAGAAACACCCCCCATATGAAGAGATAAAATTATAAATTCACCAGAACAACCAGAATGCGCAACATTGCTAGAAAGAGGGGGGTATAGTGTTCAACCTCCCCCAAAACCTCCTTCTACAAATCTTGAAGCAACTAAGAAAAAAAGCGCCATAGGTAATAACCAAAACCTCATATTATTTATACGCGCAAAAGCTATATCTGGAGCAATCAATATAAGAGGAACCAACCAATTACCGAACCCCCCTATTATTATAGGCATAACCAGAAAAAAAATTATAATAAAAGCATGAGATGTTACAATTACATTATATAAATGAAAATCATCCAAAAAACCCCCTGGGCTACATAATTCTAACCGAATAATAACACTAAAAGCAGTGCCCATGAGCCCCGCCCAAATTGAAAATAAAAAATATAAAGTTCCAAT